CCTCACGCAGTTCTTCTGAATTTCGAATAGTATTCAAGATTCTCTGTTTTCGATTATCTAATAAATCACTTAATGAAAGTAGATCATCTTTCTGTTCATTTGAAAACTTCCATAATCCCTTCCCGAACCAAACATGAATCTTTCGATTCATTTGGCTCTCACGCTCAATTACTTAGGATAAATTATCATAGCTTTTTTATCAATGTAATGAGCCTATCCTCTCTTCTTTATTCATAGTCAAAAAATGAATCGAATACAAAAACAAAATACTTCGAGGACTCTTCTGACAAAATAAAAAATATGTAATTGTCAGCAAAGTTGTTTCTTTTTTTTTCTTCATTTGAAATCCAAAAAACTCTTCTTACTTATACATAAGGCATAGGTCGTCAATTCAGCATTCGATAAAACAGAGAAAATGTCCATTTTTAGAAAAAGTGGTTCAAATCATTTTATCGAAATGAGTGTTCTATATCGATAAAATATTCACTTCAAAACCATCTCTATATTAACATAGTGGTCGAAAGAGTACCATGCTGTGCCTAGACTTCAAACGGTTTGCTTTAACCATCTTAAGAGCCCCACCTTATTGGTTGCTAGAGAATCAAAGTGGATTTGCCAATGAATCACGAAATGCTGTGGTTCTTACATATAATTTCTTAAGAAGTAATTCGCGAGATCATGCACCTTTCTTTCCTAGTTATAACGGAAAAGGGTACAGCTGATTGGATACAGCCTATTCTTGAAATAAACAACTCACACACACTCCCTTTCCAAAAAAGATCAATACACCAATCACTACACTTAGATTTATTGGATTTGTTGCAAAAATATCGGTATTAAATCCGAAACTCCCGGCAGATGGCCAGTGGCCCCAAAAAACGAAAGAATCGGTTACATTTTTCATATAATCTCATCTCCTCTTATAGATAGACTAAAAAATCGACCAGAGTTCTTTTTCTATCACTTTCCTCCTCTTTGTTATTTATTCTTTTTTTTCAAATCGAGTTGAAAAATATTTGAGTTATGTTATCAAGTATGAACTACCCCTTGATTGTTGCAACATCTCCTAAAAAGAGTTTTCCTTGGACTACGGATGGGAAGGGTGAAAGTGAGTCGGTATACTAATTCCCCATCTGCAAATCAGCCCTTCCCATAGGTTATTTTCTCAACGAATAAGGAATTGTAGGAGTGAACTATTGATCTAATTTGAAAAAGCAAACGACAAGTCCAAGTCAATAAAATAGTCAAAATACATATTTTGACTATTTCTAAGATTAAATAATTAAACAAAAGGATTCGCAAATAAAAGTGCTAATGCTACAACCAATCCATAAATCGTTAAAGCTTCCATAAAAGCTAGACTAAGCAATAGAGTACCTCGTATTTTTCCCTCTGCCTCGGGCTGTCTCGCGATCCCCTCTACGGCTTGACCCGCAGCAGTCCCTTGACCAACTCCAGGTCCAATAGAAGCAAGCCCTACGGCCAATCCAGCAGCAATAACGGAAGCAGCAGAAATCAGTGGATTCATGATAAGTTCCTCGTAACAACAAAAAGAAAAAGAAATGGTTAATGATACAATCAACCACTGAATTATAACTGAATTATTCCATCGATAGCATTCATACAGTCAAAGTAACTAAGAACTTCGAGTTTTAGTAATAAAATTATTGAATCATCAGAACTACTTCGATATCTTTTTTTTTTCATTTCTATCCACAGAGTTTTTGTGAATCCATAGAACTTTCGTTCTTCCATTTCTTGGTTCCGAACTGTTACTTCACTTCTTCCATCTTTTCTTGATTCCATCTGTTTATTCAGTCAATTCACAGCCACAACGATACGAAAGGAGAACCTCAGTAGTCGGGAAAATGAAATATATCTTTAGTTCATATATAACGAGTCAATATCTATATCACATATACATGTCTTTCTTCCATAACGTAAACCATTAGATTCACTCAGATTTGAGAATCAATCTAACTCCCGTTTTTTGTAAATTTTTTTTCCCTTCTGTTTTCTTTATCATTATTCAAACCGAATACAATCTAAATGGGAAAATTAAATTGCTTAGGGCGAATTATTCCATATAAATATGATTATTTGATTGATCTAAGTTCATGCAATTTATTATTTATTAATATTTTCTTTTGGTCAATTGTTGAATAAAATCGACTGTAAAGGAGAATCCTTTCTCCTGTTTTTTATTTAATCACACGTTGTAGACATATATCTTCTAATTTGAATAAGATGATTGGCTGAATATAATAGAAAGTGAATATTCGTCGAGTAAAGGTAGGATATTAAGTGGACGAAAGGAGAATTTTAGGAAAAAGATCTTCTAGATCTCTTTCCTTTTTTTTTTACAACTCTCTGATATCGTAATTTTTGATTTTTTTTCTTACTATTGCCTTCTATCGTATATAGATTGTATATTTATATGCCTTAAGTAAATTATCTTGAGACAGACATACATTGCTTTGTGCTAAGCTAAAAAACAGAC